AGTACAAGATGTTCTATTTTTCCATAGAAGGATATTCGCTCAAAAAAGACCCTAAAAGATGTTAATCGTAAATGAGAAGATTGATTACGTAGAAAAAGCAAAATGAATTCGTATTCACATACATGAGAATTATATAGGAAAAAAAAGAATCTTCTCTTTTTTTTTGAAAAAAAAGAAATCGATTTATTTGGAATAATAAGACTATTCCAATTACAATACTCGTGAAGAAAGACCCGTAATAAATGCAAAGAGGAAGCATCTTTCATCCAGTAGCGAAGGATTTGAACCAAAATTTCCAGATGAGGGGAGTAGGGTATTAATACATCTGACACATAATTTAAATGTGGTAATTTATCCTCTGAAAAAGGAAATATTGAATGAATGGATCGTAAATTATAAGATTTTACTATTTCTGCTTCTTCTAAGGAAGATACTAATCGTAGGGAAAATGGAATTTCCACAATGACTGCAAACCCGTCGGATAGCATTTGAGCATAAAAATTTTTGTTGTACCCCCAAAATGGATTTTGGTTAGAATCATTAGGAGAAATAATCAAATGATTATATTGATACGTTCGAGTAATTAAACGTTTTACAATTAGTAAACTGGATTTCTTGTCATAATTTACATTTTCTAACAAAAAGGATCTATTTAAAAAATGATCATGAGCAAATACATAAATATACTCCCGAAAGATAAGTGGGTATAGGAAGTCATGTTGCCGAGATTTATCAAGTTCTAAATATCCTTGAAATTCCTCCATTTCAAATTAGATTTGAACCAGGGATAGTATAGTGGATTTATTGGTTTATCAAATGATACATATTGCGATACAGTCAAAACAAGGTATTACAGTAAAAAATAATTAAAAATAGATACCTCGTGAACAGGTAAGACTCATGAACGGACTCTCTATCCTATCTTTTCTTTTTCCATCTAATTGGTTTATATTTATTTTAGGATAAAAAGATTGTTAGAAATCCTTTATTTTTTCAACCCAATCGCTCTTTTGATTTTGGAAAAAAAAATCTTTATCAATATACTGCTTCTTCTACACATTCATCTCTACCCCATAATGTAGGATAACTAATAGTTAGGAATCATAAAAAAACGGATAATCCACTCATGAGAAAAGCCCTTCCCGTATCAAGCACTAATATATTTTTAACATGTAATTAGATCGGGTAATCATTCAAATTAAGAACATAAGCTCGTTGCTTTTTATTTCTCTATAATTGGAGCCGTCGGGGCTCTATCCATTTATTCATTCGACCCAATTTTTAATTTCTTTTGTTCCGCATCAAGAATTCAAACAAAGTTTTGGGCGGATCTGGTAAAAAAATTTTTAGAATTATCCATTGATACGACATGCTGCTTTTTCCATTCATTCCTTTCAGGATCAGTCGTGGTCTTACAAACTCTACCGATAGTATGGATGAATCCGTTACTTCATACAAATGTGTAAAAGATGCTGGCCGCACTTAAAAGCCGAGTACTCTACCGTTGAGTTAGCAACCCCAATAAAAAAAATTACTATGTGTAGATACAATCGGAATCAAAAACTAACTTGAATTGCATGACATAATAAAAAAAAAAATAGAAAAATTTCTAATAGATTATGAACATGAACAAAAAAATGAACAGAGCAGATGAAAATGCAATGATTTATCAGATAAAGTAACTTCTTGTATCATAGAAAATACACTGAGCCGTCATTTGAATGAAGTAAAATAAAAAAGACAAGTCTATAAAACGGGCATAAATGGATCCATTCCATTTATACACGATCGGATTATATTTGTTTGATACACTGTTGTCAATATGAATGTGAATAATGAAAAAAGAATAAAATGGAGAAAACAAAAAAATAATCAAAAAATTGAAATTGTTATTTCAATTTTTTATCTTTATTTAATATCTTTATTTAATATCTTTATTTAATATAATCTATTTCTTATTTTATTTCTATATTTATTTCTATATATTATATATGTTCTTCTTATTTCTTAATTTGATTTCTTAATATCTTAATTAATATCTTATTTATTAATATATCCATTTCTTACTATTTAATCTATTCAAATTTAATTAGAATTTAAATAAAAAGAAAAAATGGGTTTTTGTCGTTATAGAAGCCAGCATTTTAGAGTAGCAATAAATAGTATAAATAGAACAAGAGAGGGGGAAATAATAGATAAAAAAGGGTATCCAAAGCTATATAAAAGTCATCCACACCCTCTATTTTTGTATTTAATTAATTGAATTTCGATTATTGATTAAGATGAAGTTCCGTAAAAACCCCTGTCTTCTTTGAAATATCATGAACAGTTCCTGTAGGTTGAGCGCCTTTTTCAAGGAAATATAGAATAGCAGGAACGTTTAAATAGGTTTGATTCTTTATCGGATCATAAAAACCCACTTTACGAGGATCTCTTCCTCCTCCTAGGGATCGAACATCAACTGCAACGATTCGATAAACGGCTCATTGGGATAGATGTAGATTAACAATACCCCCCCCCCAGAAACGTATAAGAAGTTTTCTCCTCGTACGGCTCAAGAAAATTCGAAGTTATGTATAGAATTCTAATTAATGTAAAATAGATCCATAGATTATCAAATCAATTAGACTACGATTTAAATACTTTTTTCGTATTCTTTTACAAAAAATAAAAACAAACATTCTTATTTGTACCCTCATAACTCAAGTTGGTTAACTCTCACTCAAAGGAAAGCCTTTAAACTAAACATTTCATTTATTGAGCGGTCTCTAACCCACTTTTTTTTGCCTGTCTCCTTTAGAATCTCTTTCGATTCTTCATTCTGATCTAGTTTAGTTATTGAGACAATGGAAAAGGGTATTTCCTTGTTCCGGGATCCTTTGCCTTGAATCATTGGGTTTAGACATTAATTCGGCGATCTTTAATTGTTTTAAAATGGCAGCAACATACCATTTTTTGTGATTTCTTTGTAGCAGAGAATCCTATGAATGATGGATTCTCGCGTGATACACTTTTGATCAAAAGAGTTTTACTAATTCCAACAAATTTTCCGTTTGGATTTGAAACTTGCTCGAATTAGATCCTTTCTATTTCTATATCGAAAATATACTTACGAAGTTTTTTCAACTTATTGATTGACACTAACCCTAGATCCCCGCCCCTGATAAATGAATCCATCACTTTCTACTCGAGCTCCATCATGTACTGTACTATTTAATCAACCCCCCCCTAAAAAAGAGGGTTCTAGTGGAACAAAACAAACGATGTCGAGCCAAGAGCATCTTCATTCCTATAGAAAATGGTGGATATAAGAATCCACAGTTGATCATGTCCTTCAAGTCGCACGTTGCTTTCTACCACATCGTTTTAAACGAAGTTTTACCATAACCTCTAGTTTCTTGACACTGGTATGTAATTGATTCAATTATGGAATCATGAATAGTCATTGGTTTAGTTGTTACATAGTAATCTATACTGTTATGAATGGGTAGTTTCTGAAAAAGTCTAAGCAAGAATTCAATTTATTTCAAGCGATATTTTTTTACTGTATATTGTATGAATAAAATTTGTTGTATGAATGCAATCTTAACAATCTTTTTATAAATATATATTTATAGAAATTTAGAAATATACGAATAAAGAAGTTCTTTTTGAATCTGCATCTTCAAGGTTCTTTTCCTCATAGGATGGATTCCAGAGTTTCACACTTCTTCTAGTACCAAAGACTCATAAGAAATACTTAAAAGTATTTAATTGATTGAAATTTTCCTAACTCTATATCATTATTTGAATAATGTTTTCCAATAAGGATTGAGTAGATTTTCATTTTCTCATCATAATCATAAAAAAATCCACAAAAAATTAATAAAAAAATCGAGTTACACACACCATTTATTTAAGGAATATAGAATAAGGGGGGCTTTCACATTTCTATTTTCAATGTATCATTGAAAATATATGAGATGTAAGGTTTTTTTCTGAATAAAAAATTTTAAATATGAAGAGTATCAACATATGATGAAAAGCCCATCCTACTTTTTTTCATTAAAAACTCTTTTTTATCTATGTTCCCATATTACCTAGATCAAAAATGGATTCAAATCCATTTACGTGTTATTTTATTTAATATTTCTTTATTTAATTGAAACTCGATTCAATTTGCGAAAAAAAAAAATATGATTTAGAGACGAATACGAATCAAAAATAAGAAAAAGAATTCTAATAAAAAAGAATCACATTCTATCCAATATTAGACTCTTAAACATAAGGTTGTTCAAAAAGGCAAACATGATTCTGATATGATATATAATATTATGATATATAGAATCTAAAATACTATGATATATATAATACACATACTCTGGGACGGAAGGATTCGAACCTCCGAATAGCGGGACCAAAACCCGTTGCCTTACCACTTGGCCACGCCCCATTTCTATTCAACACTAATAAAGACTAATATTGGTATTAGTTGTTCGTCAATTCCAGTCCCAATATTTACTGAATAAATTAGATTGTTGCTAGGATTTTGATACGTTTCAATATCGAATAAAACTGAATTTATTGATCATTACATATAATTCAATTAAGATATTGAATGAAATTAGGATTTCTTCTATTCTCTTTTGATTTGAGAATTGAAGGACTTTTGGTTGGGTGAGTTCAAATCAAAGAAAGGTTTTTTGACCTACCTTATGTTATTAATTTTTCCCTTATATCAATAATAATATTAACATATTAATAACTCAACTCACTCAATCAAAATAAATACAATTATCTTCAAGAACAAAATGTTTGTTATGCTTAATATTTTAAGTTTAATCTCTATCTGTCTTAATTCTGTCCTTTATTCAAGTAGTTTTTTCTTCGCCAAATTGCCCGAGGCCTACGCTTTTTTGAATCCAATAGTGGATGTTATGCCAGTAATACCTCTTTTCTTTTTTCTATTAGCTTTTGTTTGGCAAGCTGCTGTAAGTTTTCGATAATCTTTTTAAAACTGT